CTGCAGTCGGCGAGAAAATCACTCGTTTGATCGAGTATGCTACCAAGAGCTTTCTCCCTCTTATTCTAGTGTGTGCTTCCGGAGGAGCACGGATGCAAGAAGGAAGTTTGAGCTTAATGCAAATGGCTAAAATATCTTCTGCTTTATATGATTATCAATTAAATAAAAAGTTATTCTATGTATCAATCCTTACATCTCCCACTACTGGTGGGGTGACAGCGAGTTTTGGTATGTTGGGGGATATCATTATTGCTGAACCCAATGCCTACATTGCATTTGCGGGGAAACGAGTAATTGAACAAACATTGAATAAGACAGTACCGGAAGGTTCACAAGCGGCTGAATATTTATTCCAAAAGGGTTTATTCGACCAAATCGTACCACGTAATCCTTTAAAAGGTGTTCTGAGTGAGTTATTTCAACTCCATGCTTTCTTTCCCTTGAAAAAAAATCAACAAGTGGAATGTTAGGTTCAATTAGTTTATTGGTAACGAACAAGTAGTTAGTTTATTGGAATTATGGAATTAAAATCAAAATACGAAAAGTTTAATTTTCTTTGGTGACATAAGACCCAATTGTAGAGCGAATCAAGAGAGAATCAAAAGTTTCGTGATTTTTTTGCGATATCCCTTTTTAGTCATATTAATGATTAGTAATCAGAAAGCCAGTCTTTATCAACAAACAAGACAAGAGTGCTACTTTTGCCTTTCGCGGATTTCGGGGAAGGCAAAAATTTGCACCCTCTCCTTATACTTATGTATATAGAAAAAATTGTCTCTATATAGAGTCTTGCATCCTTCTATAATATAATTTACCGAGAATCGTCATTATTACTAATAAAACCTGTTGGATCATTCATATCATATAGTTTATGTAGAAAGCTAAAAAAAACGAAGCCCATTTAGTTAGTTCTATCCTCTTTGCACTTATTCTATACTCAATTATTATATATATATATTCACTTATATTAGAGTCTAATTTATTCCAAATAGAATTATTTTATTCTAAAATACCTTATATAACAATTATAACAAGTACAAATCTTAAATCGAGGTATCCAGTCTATGACAACTCTCAACTTACCCTCTATTTTTGTGCCCTTAGTGGGCCTAGTTTTTCCGGCAATGGCAATGGCTTCTTTATTTCTTCATATTCAAAAAAACAAGATTTTTTAGATCCGATGGGATGAAATCTCATTGATTTTTTTTTCAAGACTTAGATTTAGATCATATCACAGATATCTATTTAGTATAATATGATCTAAAATATGATCTAAGGTGTGGCTTCCTCCGAAGACTCCTATCCTAAAGATTCACATTAGAATAAGCCTAGTTGATGAGAGTTCCTTCGGAAACAAAAAAAGAGTAAAGTCAAATTTATTTTGTTTATTCTTTCACTTCCAATAAAATACAACTGGATCTAGTATGAGTTGGCGATCAGAACAGCTATGGATAGAACTTATAACAGGGTCTCGAAAAATAAGTAATTTCGGTTGGGCCTGTATCCTTTTTTTAGGTTCAGTAGGATTTTTATTGGTTGGAACTTCCAGTTATCTTGGTAGGAATTTGATATCTTTATTTCCATATCATCAAATCTCTTTTTTTCCCCAAGGGATCGTGATGTCTTTCTATGGTATCGCGGGTCTCTTTATTAGTTCCTATTTGTGGTGCACAATTGCGTGGAATGTGGGTAGTGGTTATGATCGATTCGATAGAAAGGGGGGAATAGTGTGTATTTTTCGTTGGGGATTTCCTGGAAAGAATCGTCGCATTTTCCTCCGATTCCTTATGAAAGATATTCAGTCCATAAGAATAGAAGTTAAAGAGGGTATTTATGCCCGCCGTGTTCTTTATATGGAAATCCGCGGCCAGGGGGACATTCCCTTGACTCGTACTGATGAGAATTTGACTCCACGCGAAATTGAACAAAAAGCTGCGGAATTAGCCTATTTCTTGCGCGTACCGATTGAAATCTTTTGAAAAAGAAACTAACTAAATGTTTTCTCATCAAAAGGAAAAGGCTTGGGAATCCTCTTTTTTTATAATATAAGAGGACTCATTGTAGCCAAACCGGATCAGACATATATTATATAGAACAGCTCTAAACCAAAACGGCTTTGTCCGCAAAAAAATTTGATGCGTAATATAATATGAAAATCCGCGCAACTTAATTCAGTACCAAAAAAAGTCAAAAATGACTGGAATTCTGTCTTGTTTTGGCACTCTTTTTTGATCATCACACCTTTTTTATAATTTTTTCAACGAGTTGTGGGCTCAGGGGGTTTATTTCGTCTTGAAACGGGATTGGCTCATTTTAATTCGTTCGTTCGGGTATCCATCGTCGGGGAAAAACAATTTCAAAGTTAACTAATTTTAGGTATCTGAAAAAAAAAAATGAGTATTCCTTTTTCGAAATGGTCTTATTCTATTTATGTATTCTTTGTAGGATCAGGGGCTAAACACTGAATCACAAAAAAAGGGGGGGTTCATATCTTGTAATAGAACTCACGCTTGATCGAAAGAGTAGATCACATAGAATCGATGAATAGGGTGGGTTCATTAATAATTCAAAGATGAAAAAAAATGTCAAAAAAAAAAGAATTGACTCCCCTTATATATCTTGCATCTATAGTATTTTTACCCTGGTTGATCTCTCTTTTATTTCAAAAAAGTATGGAATCTTGGATTACAAATTGGTGGAATACTAGGAAATATGAAATTTTTTTGAATCATATTCAAGAAAAGAGTCTTCTAGAAAAATTCATAGAATTAAAGGAACTTTTCTTGTTGGAAGAAATGATAAAGGAATTTTCGGAGACACATCCTCAAAAATGGAATATAGGGATACAAAAAGAAACAATCCAATTGATCAAGATGCATAATGAGAATCGTATTCATACGATTTTACACTTCTCGACAAATCTAACCTATTTTGTTATTCTAAGTGGTTATTCTCTTCTGGGTAATAAAGAACTTATTCTTTTTAACTCTTGGGTTCAAGAATTCTTATATAACTTAAGTGATACAATCAAAGCTTTTTCTATTCTTTTATTAACCGATTTATGTATCGGATTCCATTCACCCCACGGTTGGGAACTTCTGCTTAGCTTTGTGTACAAAGATTTTGGGTTTGCTTATAATGATAAAATTATATCGGGTCTTGTTTCCACTTTTCCAGTCATTATAGATACAATTTTCAAATATTGGATTTTCCGGTATTTAAATCGTATATCTCCGTCACTTGTAGTGATTTATCATTCGATGAATGATTGAAAAACGGTCCACTGTAATCTTAATCCAATTCTACTATTTGTTACTGTCTAACATCGGAAAAGCACATTCAAAATAATACTTACTAGTTCTATCAATCTGGGGGGATTTTCCTAATATTGCAGTTAAATGAGTTTAGTAAAGAGCAGAATCGTGGATAGGGAACTATACTAGCGACCTACCTAATTTATTGTAGAAATTTTCGGGATCAATGATTGGACCATGCAAACTAGAACTACCCTTTCTTGGATAAAGGAACGGATTACTGGATCTATTTCCTTATCCCTCGTGATATACATAATAACTCGGACATACATTTCAAATGCATATCCCATTTTTGCACAACAGGGTTATGAAAATCCACGAGAAGCAACTGGGCGGATTGTATGTGCCAATTGCCATTTAGCTAATAAGCCCGTGGATATTGAGGTTCCACAAGCGGTACTTCCTGATACTGTATTTGAGGCAGTTGTTCGAATTCCTTATGATATCCAAGTGAAACAAGTTCTTGCTAATGGGAAAAAGGGTGGTTTGAATGTAGGGGCTGTTCTGATTTTACCTGAAGGGTTTGAATTAGCCCCCCCGGATCGTATTTCGCCGGAGCTGAAAGAAAAGATAGGAAATCTTTCTTTTCAGAGTTATCGCCCTACTAAAAAAAATATTCTTGTGATAGGTCCTGTTCCGGGTCAGAAATATAGTGAAATTACCTTTCCTATTCTTTCTCCCGACCCTACAACTAAAAAAGATGCCCACTTCTTAAAATATCCCATATATGTAGGTGGAAACAGAGGACGGGGGCAGATTTATCCAGACGGGAGCAAGAGTAATAATACGGTTTATAATGCTACAGCAGCAGGTATAGTAACTAAAATTATACGAAAGGAAAAGGGTGGATATGAAATAACTATCGGGGATCCATCAGACGGGCGTCAAGTGGTTGATATTATTCCTCCAGGACCAGAGCTTCTTGTTTCAGAAGGTGAATCTATCAAACTTGATCAACCATTAACAAGTAATCCGAATGTGGGTGGATTTGGTCAGGGAGATGCAGAAATAGTACTTCAAGATCCATTACGTGTTCAAGGTCTTTTGTTCTTCTTGGCATCTGTGATTTTGGCACAAATCTTTTTGGTTCTTAAAAAGAAACAGTTTGAGAAAGTTCAATTGTCCGAAATGAATTTCTAGGTCTGTGAATTTATCAACATCAAGCTCGTTGAAAAAGGACAAATTTCTTTTTGAAAATTAGGTCATATATACATATATATAAAAGAAAAAAGACTGCAAAGTCTTTTGTTTACTTGTTTCTATTCTGTTTTATACTAGCTTTCAGTAATTACTTGTACACAGCACTGGTGATAGTATGTATATTGTAAATAAAAGTTTTGCAATTTATCCTTGACTTTGTTTTCAAATTGTAGTGGTATGATCAGTCATATTAAAATGTAATATAATGCATCAACGATTTTCTATTCAAATAGAAAAAATTGACTAGATACTAAACATAAAAATAAGCGGAAAATAGAAAAGAAAGAATAAATGAGGGGAACACATTTTGTTAGGACGGATTAGTCGTTTTCCTAGTCTTCGACACAAGAAAAGAATTTTATACGTCCCTTTCTTGTGTCGAAATAATAATTATTCTTGATTCTGTTCCTCAAAGATTATTATGGTTAGTTTCGATTTTTTTAGAAGTTTATCATAATATTTGTTTGTGCACAAAAAATAGTGGAC